TTTGTGGGTTCAATGCGAAAATTGTTATGGATTAAATTATAAGAAATTGCTTAAGTCAAAAATGAATATTTGTGAACAATGTGGATATCATTTGAAAATGAGTAGTTCAGATAGAATCGAACTTCTGATTGATCGGGGTACTTGGAATCCTATGGATGAAGACATGGTTTCTATGGATCCCATTGAATTTCATTCAGAGGAGGAGCTTTATAAAGATCGTATTGATTCTTATCAAAGAAAGACAGGGTTAACTGAAGCTGTTCAAACGGGTATAGGTCAACTAAACGGTATTCCTGTAGCAATTGGGGTTATGGATTTTCAGTTTATGGGGGGTAGTATGGGATCTGTAGTAGGGGAAAAAATTACCCGGTTGATTGAGTATGCTACCAAAAAATTCCTACCCCTTATTATAGTATGTGCTTCTGGAGGAGCACGCATGCAAGAAGGAAGCTTGAGCCTAATGCAAATGGCTAAAATATCATCTGTTTTATATGATTATCAATCAAATAAAAAGTTATTCTATGTATCAATTCTTACATCTCCTACTACTGGTGGGGTGACAGCCAGTTTTGGTATGTTGGGGGATATCATTATTGCTGAACCCAGTGCCTACATTGCATTTGCGGGCAAAAGAGTAATTGAACAAACATTGAATAAGACAGTACCGGAAGGTTCACAAGCAGCCGAATATTTATTCCATAAGGGTTTATTTGATCCAATAGTACCACGTAATCTTTTAAAAGGCGTTCTAAGTGAGTTATTTCAGCTGCACGCTTTTTTTCCTTTGAATCAAAATCAAGCCGAACATTAAGGTCAATTATTTGTGTCAATAAAGTATTTGGTTTTTGGTTGGCGACACCCTAATTGTAGAATAGAAAGAATCAAAAAATTTGAATAATTATATATATTTCCGATTCCTAATCAGGAAACCTCTATCAACAAGATACAACAAGATAAAAGAACGGCCTCTTCCTTTTCCTTCTGTGAAATTAGTCAAATAAAACAAATCTCATGTTCCCTTCTTACATATGTATATAATTACAATTCACAAATAGCTTTTTGCATCTTTTGAGATTTTTCGGGAATTCATACCTCTTGGATCAGATTCTAACGAATCCTTTGGAAATTTAATTTATAAAAAACCTTATTCTTTCTATTTATTTTCTTTTTTTCTTCTAAAAAAAAAAGAAAATAAAAAGAAGAAAAGATGCAGAATAATAAAGTAAAGTTGATTAGCATATATGTCGAAAGCTTCTTTTTTTTAGTTCGACATTCCTTGCACTTATTCTATGCTATGCTCACTTCTATAGAATTCGAATTCTAATTAATTAATTAATATAATAACAACATAATAACAAAAAAAATATAACAAACAGGTACAATACAATATAGTAAATCGAGGTACCCATTCTATGACAACTATAAACTTTCCATCTATTTTTGTGCCTTTAGTAGGCCTAGTATTTCCGGCAATTGCAATGGCTTCTTTATTTCTTCATGTTCAAAAAAACAAGATTGTTTAGATCTTGTAGGCCAAATCTCATTTTTCAAGACTTAGACTTGAATCATAACACAGATATCGATTTAGTAGAATGGTATACCATGTGATTTCTTCCGAACATAAATGAAAGAGCCCTTCCACATGTGGAAACATGATAGATATAGGGGTAGATCTTATTATCTTCGATCTAACTAATTTAAAGTAAAGATTCACATCAGAATAGTACTAGTTGATGAGAGTTACATCGGAAACAAAAAGAGTAAGGAAAGTAAAATTCATTTTTGGTATTCTTTCAATTCAAATTAAATGCAACCAGATCTAGTATGAATTGGCGATCAGAACGTATATGGATAGAACTTAGAACGGGATCTCGAAAAATAAGTAATTTCTGCTGGGCATTTATCCTTTTTTTAGGTTCATTAGGCTTCTTATTGGTTGGAATTTCCAGCTATCTTGGTAGGAATTTGATATCTTTATTTCCCCCCCAGCAAATAATTTTTTTTCCGCAAGGGATCGTGATGTCTTTCTATGGGATCGCAGGCCTCTTTATTAGCTCCTATTTGTGGTGTACAATTTTGTGGAATGTAGGTAGTGGTTATGATCGATTCGATAGAAAAGAAGGAATAGTATGTATTTTTCGTTGGGGATTTCCTGGAAAAAATCGTCGCATCTTCCTCCGATTTCTTATAAAAGATATTCAGTCTATTAGAATAGAACTTAAAGAGGGTATTTATACTCGTCGTGTCCTTTATCTGGAAATCAGAGGTCAGGGGGCCATTCCCTTGACTCGTACTGATGAGAATTTGACTCTACGAGAAATTGAACAAAAAGCTGCTGAATTGGCCTATTTCTTGCGTGTACCAATTGAAGTATTTTGAAATGAACTCTTTCTTTTCTTATTATTCTTAGCTCGGAGTAAAATAAAAACTCTACAATCCTATTTTTCTACGGCATACCTTAACGGAAATTTCATCAGAATGCCTATTCGGGTCAAAGCAGACGTATACAGAACAACCAAAAAGGAAAACTGTTTTTGTCTACAAATTTGTCTACAAAAAGAGGTCTTTTATTCGTATGGAAATCTACTCAACTCAATTCAGTAAAAAAAAAGTAAAAAATCGAAAGAAATAAATTTTGTTAAGCCCAGTATTTGGAATTGATAGGTTAGATACAATACAAATAAATCATGTAAATTTATTCTCTTTTTTAGCAATCTTTCTTTTGTTCTCTTTAATGATCAAACAATTGTATTTCTTATAACGATTATTTAATTAGTAATTTAATTAAATTTAATTATAAAAATTCTGTCTTGTTTTGCCACCCCTTTTTGATCATCACATTCAGATCCTCAATTCTTTATTTTGTGCTATTGCTATAGGTAAGGTCTGAAATTTTTCCAAATATTTGATATTTTTGTAGAAGGTGAGTTCTCTCGTCTTGAAATCAAAATAATATTAATTAATTGAAAATTGAAGTGGCTCTGCCGCGTATTCATGGAAAGGAATTGCTTCGAATTTGACCAATTGCAATATCAATATCTGGAAACACTATTTTTTTTATTATTTCTTCATTCGAATTCGAAGTGGATTCTTTTTCTATTTTTGTATTCTTTAAAGATTCAAAGACTAATTATCAAATCACAAAAAAAAAAAACAGAGAATAGATTCATGGATTCGATACTTTGTAATAGAACTCATGTTTTTTGATAGAAATATTAGATCTCATAGAAATATTAGATCTCATAGAATATTAGATCTCATAGAGTCGACGAACGCGATGGGTTCGTTAACAATTTATAGATGAAAAAAAAATGGAAAAAAAGAAAGCATTTATTCCTTTTCTATATCTTGCATCTATAGTATTTTTACCCTGGTGGATCTCTCTATCATTTCAAAAAAGTCTGGAATCTTGGATTACTAATTGGTGGAATATTAAGCAATCTGAAACTTTTTTGAATGATATTCAAGAAAAGAGTCTTCTAGAAAAATTCATCGAATTAGAGGAACTCCGCCTGTTGGACGAAATGATAAAGGAATACCCCGAAACACATCTACAAAAGCTTCATATAGGAATCCACAATGAAACGATTCAATTGATCAAGATGCACAATGAGGATTGTATCCAGATGATTTTGCACTTCTCAACAAATATAATCTGTTTACTTATTCTAAGTGGTTATTCTATTCTGGGGAATAAAGAACTTATTCTTCTTAACTCTTGGATTCAGGAATTCCTATATAACTTAAGCGACACAATAAAAGCTTTTTCTATTCTTTTAGTAACTGATTTATGTATCGGATTTCATTCGCCTCACGGTTGGGAACTAATGATTGGCTCTATCTACAAAGATTTTGGATTTGCTCATAACGATCAAATTATATCTGGTCTTGTTTCCACTTTTCCAGTCATTCTAGATACAATTTTGAAATATTGGATTTTCCGTTATTTAAATCGTGTATCCCCATCGCTTGTAGTGATTTATCATTCAATGAATGACTGAAAAGAAAAAAGAAAAGATATACGGACATTAATCCAATTATAATTATAATGTTTCTTACTTTGTACATAATCAATTAAAATCGTCCTTACTCTTTCTATTTCTACCCAGCCAAGTCGGGGAGTTCCTCCCATATTCCTGTAATATTATTTCAGTTTCAGTAAAGTAAATAGCAGAATCGTGGATAGGGAACTATACTAGCAACCTACCAAATTTATTGTAGAAATTTTCGGGATCAACGATTGGACCATGCAAACTAGAAATACCTTTTCTTGGATAAAAGAACAGATTACTCGATCCATTTCCGTATCGCTCATGATATATATAATATCTCGATCATCCATTTCAAATGCATATCCCATTTTTGCACAGCAAGGTTATGAAAATCCACGAGAAGCAACTGGGCGTATTGTATGTGCCAATTGCCATTTAGCTAATAAGCCCGTGGATATTGAGGTTCCACAAGCGGTCCTTCCTGATACTGTATTTGAGGCAGTTGTTCGAATTCCTTATGATATGCAACTAAAACAAGTTCTTGCTAACGGCAAAAGGGGGGGTTTGAATGTAGGGGCTGTTCTTATTTTACCCGAGGGATTTGAATTAGCCCCACCCGATCGTATTTCTCCTGAGATGAAAGAAAAGATAGGCAATCTTTCTTTTCAGAGCTATCGCCCAAATAAAAAAAATATTCTTGTGATAGGCCCTGTTCCTGGGCAAAAATATAGTGAAATCACCTTTCCTATTCTTTCCCCAGACCCTGCTACTAAGAAAGATGTCCACTTCTTAAAATATCCGATATACGTAGGTGGTAACAGAGGAAGGGGTCAGATTTATCCTGACGGGAGCAAGAGTAATAATACAGTTTATAATGCTACAGCAGCGGGTATAGTAAAGAAAATTTTACGAAAAGAAAAGGGCGGATACGAAATAACCATAGCGGATGTTTCAGATGGACGTGAAGTGGTTGATATTATCCCTCCAGGGCCAGAACTTCTTGTTTCA